GTTTGTGATGATTTTGAAATCTTTTCTACTAGGTAATCTATTATCCTTATGCATGAAGATAATAAATTCGGTCGTTGTGGTCGGACTCTATTATGGATTTCTGACCACATTCTCCATAGGGCCCTCTTCTCTCTTCCTTCTCCGAGCTCGGGTTATGGAAGAAGGAACCGAGAAGGAGGTATCAGCAACAACTGGTTTTATTACGGGACAGCTCATGATGTTCATATCGATCTATTATGCGCCTCTGCATCTAGCATTGGGTAGACCTCATACAATAACTGTCCTAGTTCTACCGTATCTTTTGTTTCATTTCTTCTGGAACAATCACAAAAACTTTTTTTATTATGGATCTACTACCAGAAATTCAATGCGTAATCTCAGCATTCAATGTGTATTCCTGAATAATCTAATTTTTCAATTATTCAACCATTTCATTTTACCAAGTTCAACGTTAGCCAGATTAGTCAACATTTATATGTTTCGATGCAACAACAAGATGTTATTTGTAACAAGTAGTTTTGTTGGTTGGTTAATTGGTCACATTTTATTCATGAAATGGGTTGGATTGGTATTATTCTGGATACGGCAAAATCATTCTATTCGATCCAATAAGTACCTTGTGTCAGAATTGAGAAATTCTATGGCTCGAATCTTTAGTATTCTCTTATTTATCACCTGTGTCTACTATTTAGGCAGAATGCCGTCGCCTATTGTCACTAAGAAACTGAAAGAAACCTCAGAAATGGAAGAAAGGGGAGAAAGTGAGGAAGAAAGCGATGTAGAAACAACTTCCGAAACGAAGGAGACTAAACAGGAACAAGAGGGATCCGCCGAAGAAGACCCTTCCCTTTGTTCGGAAGAACAGGAAGATCCGGAAAAAATAGATGAAACGGAAGAGATCCGAGTGAATGGAAAGGAAAAAACAAAGGGGGAATTCCACTTTCACTTTAAAGAGACATGCTATAAAGATAGCCCAGTTTACGAAGATTCTTATCTTGATAGGTATCAAGATAATTGGGAATTGGGAAGACTTAAAGAAGAGAAAAATGAAAAGACTTATTTCTGGTTTGAAAAACCTCTTGTGACTTTTCTTTTCGATTATAAACGATGGAATTGTCCATTGCGATATATAAAAAATGATCGGTTTGAAAATGCTGTACGAAATGAAATGTCACAATATTTTTTTTATACATGTCCAAGTAATGGGAAAAAAAAAATATCTTTTACATATCCACCTAGTTTATCGACTTTTTCGGAAATGATAGAACGAAAAATGTCTTTGTACACGACAAAAAAATTATCCCATGGAGACCTGTATAATTATTGGGTTTATACCAATGAACAAAAAAAATACAACTTGAGCAATGAATTAATAAGTCGAATAAAAGCTCTAGAAAAAGAAAAAAAAGAAAAGGGATTTTTTTCTCTAGATATGCTCGAAAAAAGAACTAGATATTGCAATCATGAGAATGAACAAGAATACTTGACCAAAACATATGATCCTTTATTGAGCGGACCATGCCGTGGAACAATAAAAAAATTTGATTTACGTACAATCATGAATAATTTAATCCCTTATATGGAAGATTCCATAAAAAGTCTTTGGATAAATAAGATCCATGAGCTACTTTCTAATAATTTCCGAGAATTTGAACATCAAAAGAATTCGCTTGATGGTGGCAAATCATTTTTTAATTATATTGGTAATTTCTTAACTTCATTTTCTTTTGAATTCACACCCAATTTTTCTTTGAAAAACTGTTCTTTATTGGCATTGGCAGAACAACGAAAAATTGATTCAGAAAGTCAAGCAAAATCTTTGAAATATGTATTCGATATAATTACAATTGATCCAAATGATCAAACAACAACTAGAAATGAATCTATTGGAATAGAAGAAATCAGTAAAAAGGTTCCTCGATGGTCATATAAATTGACTAATGTTCTGGAAGAACAGGAGGAAGAAAATGAGGAAAAATCGACGGAAGATCATGAAATTCGTTCAAGAAAAGCCAAACGTGTGGTAATTTATACTGATAATGAGAATAATACCAATTCTATTACTAATACGAATAATACTAGTAATAGTGATCAAGCAGAAGAGGTGGCTTTGATACGCTACTCGCAACAATCGGATTTTCGTAGGGATATAATAAAAGGATCCATGCGTACTCAAAGACGTAAAACAGTTACTTGGGAAATGTTTCAAGCAAATGTGCATTCCCCACTTTTTTTGGATCGAATAGACAAAACATTTTTTTTTTCTTCTTTTGATATCTCTGAAATGATGAATCTCATTTTTAGGAATTCGGTCGAGAGAGAACCGGAATTGAAAATTTCCAATTTTGAGGAGGAAGAGACAAAAGAAAAGAAAAAAAAAAACGAGGAGAAAAAAGAGGAAAATGAACGTATAGCAATATCAGAAACTTGGGATAACATTATATTTGCTCAAGCAATAAGAGGTTCGATGTTAGTAACCCAATCCTTTCTTAGAAAATACATTGTATTACCTTCATTGATAATAGCTAAAAATATTGGCCGTATGTTATTATTCCAATTCCCCGAGTGGTATGAGGATTTGAAGGAATGGAATAGAGAAATGCATGTTAAATGCACCTATAATGGTGTTCAATTATCGGAAACAGAATTTCCAAAAGATTGGTTAACAGACGGTATTCAGATAAAGATTCTATTTCCTTTCTTTCTTAAACCTTGGCGAAGATCTAAAATACGATCTCATCATAGAAATCCAATGAAAAAAAAAGGAAAAAAAGCAAATTTTTGTTTTTTAACAATTTGGGGAATGGAAGCAGAAGTTCCTTTTGGTTCTCCCCGAAAACGACCTTCTTTTTTTGAACCCATTTATAAAGAACTCCAAAAAATAATTAGAAAAATAATTAGAAAAGTAAAAAAGAATTTTTTTTTCGTTCTAAAAGTTTTTAAAGAAAAAAAAAGATGGGTTATCAAAATAGTTCTAGTTATAAAGCAAAAAATGAAGGAACTTGAAAAAATAAACCCCATTTTCTTATTTGAATTGAGGAAGGTAAAAATATATAAACCGAATGAAAATGTAAGAGATTCTAAAATAAATAATAAGATTATTCACGAATCAACCATTCGAATTCGATCCATGAATTGGGCAAATTACTCACTCATAGAAAAAAAAATAAAAGATCTTGCTGATAGGACAGTCATAATCAGGAATCAAATAGAATTAGAACGAATCACAAAAGACAAGAAAAAAATAGTTCTAACTTGTGATGATAAAAAATCGGAATCAAAGAAACATATTTTGCAGATATTTAAAAGAAAAAAGATCCGATTTATACGTAAATTAAATTTTTTTATGAAATCATTCATTGAAAAAATATACATAGATATCTTTCTACGTATGATTACTATTTTTAAGATCAATGCACAATTTTTCTTTGAATCAACAAAAAAAATTATCGCAAAATCGATTTACAACGATGAAACAAATCGAGAAGGAATTGATGAAACAGATCAAAATACAATGAACTTTATTTCAACTATAAAAAAATCGTTTTATAATACTAATATCAGTAATAATAATTCAAATATTTATTATTATTCAAATATTTATTATTATAATTATGATTTATCCCCCTTGTCCCAAACATATGTATTTTACAAAGTATCACAAACCCAATTACTTAACAAGTATCACTTGAGATCTGTACTTCAATATCCCAGGACCCATTCTTTTATTAAGGATAAAATCAAGGATTATTGTATGACACGAGGAATATTTGATTCCAAATCAAAGCAAAAGAAAATTTATAAGTCTGGAAAAAATGAATGGAAAAACTGGTTAAAGGGCCATTATCAATACAATTTATCTCAGACAAAATGGTCTCGATTAGTACCTCAAAAATGGCGAAATAGAATCAACCAACGTTCTACGATTCAAAATAAAAACTCAATTAAATTTGATTCACATAAAAAAGAAAAAAACCAATTAATTCATTACATGAAACAAAATTACTATGCGGTGGCAGTGGATTCATTGACGAGTCAAAAAGAAAAATTTAAAAAACACTACAGATATTATCTTTTATCACATAAATATATGAATTATGGGAATAGGAAGGACTCATACTCATATATTTTTGAATCAACATTACAAGCAAAAGGAGACCAAGAAATTACATACAATTTAAATACACTGAAACCCGAATCATTTTATGTATTGGTAAGTATAGCTATTAGAAATTATCTAGAAAAGGAATATATTATTGCTACACATAAAAATCTGGATAGAAAATATTTTGATTGTAGAATTCTCCATATTTGTCTTAGAAAAAATATCGACATTGAGACCTGGACCAATACGCATATCAGCACCAAAATTGAGAAAAATACTAAGACTGAAAACAAAATTATTAAAAAATTGAAAAAAAAAGATATTTTTTCTCTTACAATTAATCAAGGAATTAAACCATCCCATCAAAAAAAACACTTTTTTGATTGGATGGGAATGAATCAAGAAAAGGTTTATCGTACCATATCAAATCTAGAACCCCGGTTCTTCCCAGAATTTGTGCCACTTTTTAATGTATATAAGATTAAACCATGGATCATACCAATCAAATTGCTTCTTTTTAATTTTTATTTCTATGAAAATATTAGTCAAAAAAAAAGTATCAACATAAATCAAAATAAAAAAAAAAATCTTCAGATATCATCTAATCAAAAAGAATATCTTAAATTAGAAAATTCCAACCAAGAAAAAAAAAAAAACGAACAACAGGGACAAGAAAATCTTGAATCAGATCTACGAAAAAAAAACAAAAAAAAAAATGTTGAAGACAATTACGCGGGATCAGACATTAAAAAAGGTAAAAAGAAAAAACAATCCAAGAAAAAGAAGGAAGCAGAACTAGATTTCTTCCTGAAAAAATATTTCCTTTTTCAATTAAGATGGGATGACTCCTTGAATCAAAGAATGATCAATAATATCAAGGTATATTGTCTCCTACTTAGACTGATAAATCCAAGGAAAATTGCTATATCCTCGATTCAAAGAGGAGAAATGTATCTGGATGTAATGCTAATTCAGAAAGATCTAGCTCTTACAGAATTGATAAAAAGGGGAGTATTGATTATCGAACCGATTCGTTTATCTAGAAAAAGGGATGGAAAATTTATTATATATCAAACCCTAGGTATTTCATTGATCGATAAAATTAAGCACCAAACTAAGAGAAAATGCATAAAAAAAAGATATATTGATAAGAAGAATTTTGATAAATCTGTTGCAAGACACGGCAATATGCTTGTGGATGGAGACAAAAGTAATTATGATTTCTTTTTTCCTGAAAATATTCTATCTCCTAGACGTCGTAGAGAATTTAGAATTCTAATTTGTTTTAATTCTCGTAATTGGAATTTTGTGGATAGAAATCTAGTATTTTGCAATGAAAACAACATAAGAAACTCCGGAAAATTTTTGAATGAGGACAAGCATTTTAATACTAAAAAATTCATTAAATGCAAATTGTTTCTTTGGCCCAATTACCGATTAGAAGATTTAGCTTGTATGAATCGCTATTGGTTTAATACCAATAATGGCAATCGTTTCAGTATGTCAAGGATATATATGTATCCACGATTCATAATTTGTTAATAGTATATTTCCTATATATCTGTGATATTTTTCGGTAGATGAAAGCCGAAAGATATACATATACGCTGTATTACATTCTGGTACATGACACGGATCTAATGGCGTATCAACTCAATTGGATCTAGGACGAAATCGGCAGAATCTTTTTAGGTACAAAGAAATCATTCTCTTCCATGAATGTAGAAATGTATTTTCTCTTTCTTTTCTATCCAAATCAAATTGAAAATTTGATTTGGATAAAATAAAAAAAATAGGAAAAAATCCAAATTTTTGTGTACTAAATTAAAATAACTGGCATAAAGATTATTATTTTTATTTTTCCTGATCGATTCGGTAAAGTAAAATAAATCCATGGGAAAGAAAAAAAGATAGAAAAATTTTTTTATGATCAAAAATTCATTCATCTCAGTTATTTCACAAGAAGAAAAAGAAGAAAACAAGGGTTCTGTTGAATTTCAAGTATTAAGTTTTACCAGTAAGATACGTAGACTTACTTCACATTTGGAATTGCACAAAAGAGATTTTTTATCCCAAAGAGGTCTACGAATAATTCTGGGAAAACGTCAACGGCTCCTGGCTTATTTGTCAAAGAAAAATAGAGTCCGTTATAAGAAATTAATGGATCAGTTGGATATTCGGGAGCCAAAAACTCGTTAATTTAATCGTTTGAATTTTTTTTTTAATAGTTATTTTATTAGATTTTTCATTTTGATGAACCTCGTTTTGAGGAATTCGTGGAATAATGAATTAAGGAAGAAAAAATATGACTATACCGACTACAAGAAAAGATCTCATGATAGTCAATATGGGTCCTCAACACCCATCAATGCATGGTGTTCTTCGACTGATCGTTACTCTCGATGGTGAAGATGTTATTGATTGTGAACCCATATTGGGATATTTACACAGAGGGATGGAAAAAATAGCAGAAAACCGAACAATTATACAATATCTTCCTTATGTAACACGTTGGGATTATTTAGCTACTATGTTCACAGAGGCAATAACGGTAAATGCACCAGAACAATTGGAAAATGTTCAAGTACCTCAGAGAGCCAGTTATATCAGAGTAATTATGCTGGAGCTGAGCCGTATAGCTTCTCATTTGTTATGGCTTGGGCCTTTTATGGCAGATATCGGTGCACAGACTCCTTTTTTCTATATTTTCAGAGAAAGAGAATTGTTATATGATTTATTCGAAGCCGCCACAGGTATGCGAATGATGCATAATTATTTCCGCATCGGAGGAGTAGCTGCTGATCTACCTCATGGCTGGATAGATAAATGTTTGGATTTCTGCGATTATTCTTTAACAGGAGTTGTTGAATATCAAAAACTTATTACACGGAATCCCATTTTTTTGGAACGAGTTGAAAGAGTGGGCATTATTGGTGGAGAGGAAGCAATAAATTGGGGTTTATCAGGACCAATGTTACGAGCTTCTGGAATCCAATGGGATCTTCGTAAGGTTGATCATTATGAGTGTTACAATGAATTCGATTGGGAAGTTCAATGGCAAAAAGAAGGAGATTCATTAGCTCGTTATTTAGTACGAATAGGTGAAATGGGGGAATCTATAAAAATTATTCAACAGGCTCTAGAAGGAATTCCTGGAGGGCCCTATGAGAATTTAGAAGTCCGACGCTTTGATAGAGCAAAAAATTCCGAATGGAATGATTTTGAATATAGATTTATTAGTAAAAAACCTTCACCCAATTTTGAATTGTCGAAACAAGAACTTTATGTCAGAGTAGAAGCCCCAAAAGGAGAATTAGGAATTTATTTGATAGGGGATAATAGCATTTTCCCCTGGAGATGGAAAATTCGTCCACCCGGTTTCATCAATTTGCAAATTCTTCCTCAGCTAGTTAAAAGAATGAAATTGGCTGATATCATGACGATATTAGGTAGTATAGATATCATTATGGGAGAAGTTGATCGTTGAAATGATAATTGATACGACAGAAGTACAAGCTATCAATTCTTTTTCTACATTGGAATCCATAAAAGAAATCTATGGACTCATATGGATGTTTGTATCCATTTTTACCCTTATATTTGGAATCATAATAGGGGTACTAGTAATTGTGTGGTTAGAAAGAGAAATATCTGCAACGATACAACAACGTATTGGGCCTGAATATGCTGGTCCGTTGGGAATTCTTCAAGCTCTAGCAGATGGGACTAAATTACTTTTTAAGGAGAACCTACTCCCATCTAGAGGGGATATTCGTTTATTTAGTGTCGGACCGTCTATAGCGGTCATATCAATTCTACTAAGTTATTTAGTAATTCCTTTTGGGTACCGCCTTGTTTTAGGTGATCTCAGTATAGGTGTTTTTTTATGGATCACCATTTCAAGTATTGCCCCTATTGGGCTTCTTATGTCAGGATATGGATCGAATAATAAATATTCTTTTTCAGGTGGTCTACGAGCTGCTGCTCAATCTATTAGTTATGAAATACCATTAACTCTATGTGTGTTATCAATATCTCTACGTGTGATTCGTTGGAACATGAACTTTTACCTCTTTCCTAGAAATAAATATAGAAAAGAGGTTGAATGTATTGAATAGATATTTTTTTTTATTCATCGATGAGTTAAACCAGATAGTTATATGAGTGAAACAAAACAGCTTATAAATTTGCAGTAAGAAGAGAAAATCTCATTCCCTATGTACAAGAATGAAGTTAAAGTAAACATAAGCAGCGTAAACTGTTTACCCCAAGATTGAGATTCTTTGATTAGTCATCATATCTTGAAGCGGGTGCAAAAGATCAACTATATGGAGTTTCCACTACTGCCTTGTATGTATTAACATACCGGGGATCAATCAAAAATCGGTGGACAGTTAGGAACACCAAGGTACACAAAGGATTAGTAATGGGGATAATGTAAGGTATCAAAAAAAGAGATATTTCTGCATAAAACGAATCATAATAAGGGCTTTAAGTTGGTAGAAATGATCAAGAAGTACCTCCCTACGATTCCGATCTCGAGTATGCTCCTATTCACTGATTAAAGAAATGACTATCAAGAACGAATTAATCCTTTATTTTTTTTTTTCTAAATTAAATACCTTCTTCTGAGACAGAAGAACAAGAACAAAAGAAATGAAATGCAATAATCGAATGAATGAATAAAAATTTTTATAAAAAAAAAAAAAAAGATCTTTATTTATTCTTTCTTTCCTATATCCGTATTCATACATATGGAATTCTTATCATGATTCATGAACTAATGCCTATATATATATATTGATAACGAATATTTTATTGAAAGATTAAGTTATTACCGAACAAAGAAAAATTATCATTATAAGGATGAGATCAATTCGAAAGCACTTTTTTTCTTATTCTAGCAGACAGAATTCCATTGGTCTAATTTGGGACTCTCCGATGTATCTTTATTCGATCTATCCTCCAAAGAGGAGGAAAATACCGAACCAGTCCTTACATTTATTTGTGGCCATAGAGGAGCCGTATGAAGTTGAAGTTTCATGTACGGTTTTGTAATAGCGATGGGAACAGTGATGTTATTATCGACTATGATTATCTAATAGTTCAAGTACAGTTGATATAGTTGAAGCACAGTCAAAATATGGTTTTTGGGGGTGGAATCTGTGGCGTCAACCTATAGGGTTTATTGTTTTTCTAATTTCTTCTCTAGCCGAATGTGAGAGATTGCCGTTTGATTTACCGGAAGCAGAGGAGGAATTAGTAGCAGGTTATCAAACCGAATATTCAGGTATCAAATTTGGTTTATTTTATATTGCTTCTTACCTAAATCTATTACTTTCTTCATTATTTGTAACAGTTCTTTACTTAGGTGGGTGGAATTTTTCTATTCCGTACATATCTATTCCTGAACTTTTCGGAATAAATAAAATGGCCGGAGTTTTTGGAATGACAATTGGTATCTTTATTACATTAGCTAAAGCTTATTTGTTTCTGTTCATTCCTATCACAACAAGATGGACTTTGCCTAGGATAAGAATGGACCAACTATTAAATCTTGGATGGAAATTTCTTTTACCTATTTCTTTAGGTAATCTATTATTGACAACTTCTTCCCAACTTGTTTCACTATAAATAAGAAAATACGATAACGATATTCCAGATTCATAACCTCTTTCAAACAAGAGAAAGAAACATCAATTTATTCCTGGATATTTACAATATGTTCTCTATGGTGACTGGGTTCATGAATTATAGTCAACAAACAATACGAGCTGCAAGGTATATTGGTCAAAGTTTCGTAATTACCTTATCCCACACAAATCGTTTACCTATAACTATTCAATATCCTTATGAAAAATCGATCACATCAGAGCGTTTCCGTGGTCGAATCCACTTTGAATTTGATAAATGTATTGCTTGTGAAGTATGTGTTCGTGTATGCCCGATAGATCTACCCGTTGTTGATTGGAGATTTGAAAGAGATATTAAAAAAAAACAATTGCTTAATTATAGTATTGATTTTGGGGTCTGTATATTTTGTGGTAATTGTGTCGAGTATTGTCCAACAAACTGTTTATCAATGACTGAAGAATATGAACTTTCTACTTCTGATCGTCACGAATTGAATTATAATCAAATTGCTTTGGGTCGGCTACCAATGTCAATAATTGGAGATTACACAATTCAAACAGTTATGAATTCGACTCAAATCAAAATAGACAAAGATAAACCCTTTGATTCAAGAACGATTACCAATTACTAAGATTTTGTTTTGATATAAAAGACCCAAGCTTTTTTTATTTTGTTTGGTCAGTAACTACAAATAATAACTAATAATTATTGATTGTTGAGAATTATTCTTTGATTTAAACTGAGAATATATTTTTCGTGATGATTTCGAAATATACAATCCCCATTACTCTTTTCTCGATAATTTTATCTATATCTACATTAATCCATATAAAAATAAAAAAGTTTTAATTCAATTAGGAATATATCATATACAATAAAAAAAGGGGGTTACCCCTTTTCCTTTCCTGGACCATTCAGTAAGGTCATGAAATATTTCGACTTATTTATTAATTTATCATTTTAATAATGGATTTACCTGGACCAATACATGATATTCTTGTAGTATTTTTTGGATCAGTTCTTGTATTAGGAGGTCTGGGAGTAGTATTACTTAACAATCCCATTTTTTCTGCCTTTTCGTTGGGATTGGTTCTTGTTTGTATATCCTTATTCTATATTCTATCGAATTCCTATTTTGTAGCTGCCGCACAGCTCCTTATTTATGTTGGAGCCATAAATGTCTTAATCATATTTGCTGTAATGTTCATGAATGGTTCAGAATATTCCAATGATTCCTATTTTTGGACCATTGGAGATGGGGTCACTTCACTAGTTTGTACAAGTATTCTTTTTTCACTAATTACTATTATCCCAGATACGTCATGGTACGGAATTTTTTGGACTACAAGATCAAGCCAGATTATAGAACAGGACCTAATAAGTAACATTCAACAAATTGGGATTCATTTATCAACAGATTTTTATCTTCCGTTTGAACTCATTTCCATAATTCTTTTAGTTTCCTTGATAGGTGCAATTACTATGGCTCGTCAATAATAAATACTTAGAATTTAATTCTAAGATTTATAAATTCTAAATAAATAAAATAAATGGAAGGGTTTAAGGTTTTTATAAGGTTTTTAATTAAACCTATCTATTGCAAATACCTTCTTTTATTCTGTAATCGTTCTATTCTAATCAATCGAATCGGTTGAATTGTTGTTCATATTGAAATGAATCGAGATTGATAAGGAGTTAGTCAATGATGTTCGAGCATGTACTTTTTTTGAGTGTCTATTTATTCTCTATCGGTATCTATGGATTGATCACAAGTCGAAAGATGGTTAGAGCACTTATGTGTCTTGAGCTTATACTCAATTCGGTTAATATCAATCTCGTAACATTTTCTGATATATTTGATAGTCGCCAATTAAAAGGCGACATTTTCTCAATCTTTGTTATAGCTGTTGCGGCTGCTGAAGCAGCTATTGGGCTAGCTATTGTTTCATCAATCCATCGTAACAGAAAATCAACTCGTATCAATCAATCGAATTTGTTGAATAATTAGTTATGATCATAAGATACATAATATCACATGGAATATTAATCTATTAGATATTCTATTATTATTATATTATTATTATAAATATATAAATATATATATTATTATTATAAATATATAAATATAAAATATATACTAAATAAATATAAAATATATACTAAATAAATATAAAATATATACTAAATAAATATAAAATATATACTAAATATATATATATATATATATTGAATATTGAATTAATTTACTATTGACCAATTTGTTGGTCAATTTGAATTCACATGTGCAACTCGCATGATCATGGTTGTTTAAAAAGAAATCAAAGTCTCTTGGACTTTTCTCATGAACAGATTTAGAAATATATTGATTCTTAAAATTTTGATAAACCACTGCTTCGTCTGGTGTCTACAATATAAATGTATGATTCATTTACTACTAATTTTATTTTACCAGATCGAAAATTTTTTATGCTCAAAACTGGAATTTATAGATCCAATGTCACATTCAGTAAAAATTTATGATACATGTATAGGGTGTACTCAATGTGTACGAGCCTGCCCCACAGATGTATTGGAAATGATACCTTGGGACGGATGTAAAGCTAAACAAATTGCTTCCGCACCAAGAACCGAGGACTGTGTAGGTTGTAAGAGATGTGAATCCGCCTGCCCAACAGATTTTTTGAGTGTCCGTGTTTATTTATGGCATGAAACAACTCGCAGCATGGGTCTATCTTATTGATACGTTACAAAAAAATCCACT